AAATTGTTAAAGCTTCCATAAAAGCCAGACTAAGCAATAAAGTACCCCGTATTTTTCCCTCTGCCTCAGGTTGTCGCGCAATCCCTTCTACAGCTTGCCCTGCAGCAGTGCCTTGACCAACCCCAGGTCCAATAGAAGCAAGCCCGACGGCCAAGCCAGCAGCAATAACGGAAGCGGCAGAAATCAGTGGATTCATGATAAGTTCCTCGCACCCCAAATAAAATAAATAAAAGAAATAGTTAATAATAAATAAAAGAAATAGTTAATGATACAATCAACCAACAAATTATGACTTAATTATTCAATTACTAAGATTTATCCAGTCGAAGTAATTAAGAATTCCGAATTGAAATAATAATATTTATTGAACTATCCGAACTACTTCGATATTTCTTTTTTCGTTTCTATCCACGTAGTTTTTGTGAATCCATACAACTTTTGTTCTTATCTTACTTAAATTTTCGAACCATTCTTTGAATTCTTCCTTCTTTTTCTTGATTTAATTTCTTTAATCATTCAATATTCAATTCACAATTATACAGATGAAACGGAAGGGCTTCGTTTTTTGAATCCCTATCTCAATTTCCAGTAGCAGGGCAAATTGAGATCTATAATTAGTTCATATATAACTAGTTAATATCTAATATCACATATACATGTCTTTCTTCCATATCGTAAACCAATTATTCGTGTCTTAGATTCAATCGGATTCGAGAATCATTCTTTGACTTTGAAACCTCCAAAAAAAGAAAGAGTTGTCTTATAGCGATTAGATTATATACACCTAGTTCGACCCCCCTCACTCCTACTCTATTTTTTTTTAATCTCGTTTTTTTTGTTTTTTTTTTGAAAGCCCTTTCTTCCTTTTATTGATTATTATCCCATATGGATAGAATCCATCTAAATCAATTTGTTAGACCGAATTATTGCATAGAAATAATAGAAATATCAGAATTTGAGTGAGCTAAATGTAATTTTTTTTTTTATTTTTACACTAAATCGTATACTTTTTTTATTTATACCTTATTGCATCTTTCTTTTTTTTTTTTATAACACCTTTTTTATTTTAAAAATTTCTTTCTATTTTATATATTTATGTTCCCCGAGTAGATTATCTTGAGCCGCAATGTATGTGCGACGGGCTAAACTAAAAAAAGATTATTTCGAAAACTAGTCAATGATGGCCTTCCATGGATTCACCTATATAAGCCGCAGCTAAAGTAGCAAAAATAAGAGCTTGAATACCGCTTGTAAATAATCCAAGGAACATGACAGGTATAGGAACTACTAAAGGTACTAAAGAAACAAGAACAACAACTACTAATTCATCAGCTAATATATTTCCGAAAAGTCGAAAACTAAGCGATAAGGGTTTTGTGAAATCTTCTAAGATGTTAATCGGTAAAAGGATTGGAGTTGGTTGGATGTATTTACCAAAATAAGCTAATCCTTTTTTTGAAAGACCCGCATAGAAATATGCTACTGACGTAAGTAAAGCTAATGCAACGGTAGTATTTATATCATTTGTGGGTGCAGCTAACTCCCCGTGGGGTAACTGTATTATTTTCCAAGGCAAAAGAGCCCCTGACCAATTAGAAACAAAAATAAATAGAAACATAGTTCCAATAAAGGGAACCCACGGACCATATTCTTCTCCAATCTGAGTTTTGCTCACGTCTCGAATGAATTCAAGGACATATTCAAAGAAATTCTGACCGAAAGTGGGAATGGTTTGCGGATTTCGAACAACTAGAATGGCTGAAACTAATAAGATAGCAATTACAACCCAAGAAGTAATAAGTACTTGGGCATGCACTTGGAAACCCCCTATTTGCCAATAGAAATGTTGACCTACTTCCACAGCAGATATATCGTATAATCTTTTTAATGTGTTGATGGAACATAATAGAACATTCATATTGCCCTGCCCTCTAAAAGAAATAGAACTTGAAAAGGAATTATTTTGATTCAACCATCCCCTTTTTGACTTGTCTACTTAAATTTTATATTTTGAATACCGACTAATCACATAATATTTCCGGTTATTTTTATCTTTTTCTTTTTTGCGCGATTTAGTATTAGTAAGTATTAGTAATAGTATTTAGTAATAGTATAGTAACTGATTCCATAAATCTATGAATTCCCCCAACCAAAAACCAAATAAGTTTATTATAAATCAAGAATTTCGTATATAGCTAGAACGACCCTCACAAATTGCAAATACTAATTTGTTAAGAATTAATCGGATTGAAGCTATAGCATCATCATTAGCTGGAATCGAAATATCTGCGAGATCCGGGTCACAATTTGTATCGATTAAACAAATCGTTGGAATTCCCAAAGTGATACATTCTCGAAGAGCCGTATATTCTTCTTGCTGATCAACTATTATTACAATATCGGGTAACCCTGTCATATATTTAATGCCGCCCAGATATGTTTCCAAGTGAGATAATTGTCTCTTCAACATAGCGGCATCTCTTTTTGGAAGACAGTGGAGTCTCCCCGCCTTTTGTTCCGTTCTCAAGTCCCTGAACTTATGAAGTCTCGTTTCTATAGTAGACCAATTCGTTAACATACCGCCGAGCCATTTTTTATTAACATAATGAGACCGAGCTTTTATTGCAGCCCGCGCTACTGAATCAGCTGCTTTATTTTTTGTACCAACAATTAAGAATTGTTTTCCCCTAGTTGCTGCATCAAAAACTAAATCACAAGCTTCTGATAAAAAACGAGCAGTTCTAGTAAGATTTGTAATATGAATACCTTTACGCTTTGCGGATATATAAGGTGCCATTCTAGGATTCCATTTCCTAGTACCATGGCCAAAATGAACTCCTGCTTCCAGCATCTCTTCCAAAGTTATGTTCCAATATCTTTTTGTCATTTAGCCCCACACTTTTTTTTTTGAAAAAAAAAAAGAGACCGGGTATCCTAAAATAGAAATAAATAATTGTTCCGATGGAACCTTCTCTTCTACCGAAGATTGGCCGTTGATACATGATCAGGCCATTCATTTTTTTTCTATTTATTATTTTTATTGTCTTTATTATCTTTTATTACCAAATCAAATGACTGCGTTTAAAGGGGATGAATCCGCTCTTAGGAATCATTAAATCCTAGAAATGATTGCTCTGATGTATCGCATAAATTCTTTGAAATGAAAAAATCAAAAAATTCTCTGTGGTGGAACAAAATATCTCCCATTTCTCCCTCGAATACATTATTTTTTTTGGTTTCCAAGGTAATCTTGTTACGTTGCCTTGGCCTTGAAAGGCGCATTACTCTTTTGAATCCGGTACCAACGGGTATCATTCCCCCTAAAACAACGTTCTCTTTCAGACCTTTCAACCAATCGATACGACCCCGGAGAGCGGCTTTTGCTAAAACTCTAGCAGTTTCTTGAAAACTCGCTTCGGATATGAAACTTTGAGTATTTAGAGATGTTTTTGTTATTCCCAATAATAGAGCTCGGTAACAAATCGCCTCTTCCAAGGCACGCCCCGTTCGTTCAGCTCGCAACAATCCAATTAGTTCGCCGGGTGAAAAAACATTAGACATTCCATCTTCTGAAACCAAGACTTTTGATGTTATTTGACGCACAATAATTTCTATATGTCTATTATGGATGTGCACTCCCTGGGATCGATAAACCTTTTGGATTTTATTAACTAAAGAAATACGACTTTGCACTATAGTTAGCTCAGCACCAATCAAGAATCCCCAGGGAATGCCGAGAATTCTTGTTAGACGCTCGTTCCAAGCGTCAACTCTCTTTTCTAGGTTCATCGATATTGAATCAATCGAACGAACTTCTAATACCTGTTCCACTTTTGGAAGACCTTGTGTTATATCACCAGATCGCGATTTTTCATATATAAATGTAACTAATATATCTCCTTCATAAAGGATTTCTCCATAATGGCCATGAACAGTTGCTCCTGGAGTCGCCAAATAAAGGTTAGCCGATCTTATTACTACAGAATCAATTTGAACAGTTAGAACTTGACCCGGTTTTAGGTGTGGTCCATTTTTCGTTTGAGCTATACATACATTTTCACAAATAAATTGCCCAAGGCGAATTATTGTAAACGTTTTTTCACAATAATTATGATGATAATTATGATGGAGAAAATGCCAATTCAAATGGAATGTATTTAAAATGATGTTACTGCTTAGATCGGGCTTATAAATTCTCTCGTTTTCGTCCATTAAATAATATTTAAATACTTGAAAAGTTTCCTTTAATTTGTCAAGTTGCAAATTTTTAGTTATCGAGATCTGATTATGAGTTATTAAACGGTAAAATGAATAAAAATTTGCAACTTGAAGGGCTATTCCTAAAGGGCCTAACAAATTCTTAATTGGAATTAGAAGATCTCTTTTAATTTTATGAATTCCCTCTTTTATCCCATTGTGATATTTTACATCGTTGAATGGTCCCATTTGAAAACAATTAGATGATGACAAAATTATCAAAGATCGACATTCCTTATTTCTATTCAACAACATACGAATAGTTCCGTGATTTTGGCTAAGTGATTGTTGAATTTTTGCCTTGGAATAAATAGAAAAAAATGGATTGATATTGGTCCGATCTGACTCATTATCCGAGATCAATCCTGAACCGGACGGATCATTCCTTTTTCTGATATACGAAATATGGGATTTCACTAAGTCAATTCTTAGGAAATCTCCAATCAAACCATTTGTACTTACTTCAACAAAAGAAGCGCGGGCCTCTTCGATAGAAGAACTTTTTTTGTCTTGATCCCAATTCAAGACTAAACAAGTCCGAACTAATTGAATGCTTGTGTCATAAATTCCCCGAATTGATTTTCCATTTCCATAAAGAATATAATTGAGAACTTTAAGTTCCAGATTATCCCTTTCCTGGAACAGATCTTGGGGGAAAAGTTTTACAAAATTGATACCGTCTGCTATTTCATATAGAATTACGGGTCGAACCAAAACAAAATACTTTTTCTTGGTAGTTGTGA